AAGACAGATTGCCCATCTTTTCTTTTATCTCGGGGGAAATACGATCGGGAGGGGCTAATTCAAAACCCTCTGGTAAAATAAGAACAGCCCCCACATTCAGGGCTCCTTTTTTACCATTAGCAAGAACTTGTTTCACTTGCATATCATAAGGAATTCGAACAACTGCTTCAAATACAGTATCGGGAAGTACGGCTTGCGGAACCTCAATATCCACCGGTTTATTAGCTAAATGGCAATTGGCGCATACAATACGTCCAGTCGCTTCTCGTGGATTTTCATAACCCTGCTGTGCAAAAATGGGATATGCATTTGAAATGGATGTACGAGTGATGATATATATCATGAGCGATATGGAAATAGATCGAGTAATTTGTTCCTTTATCCAAGAAAAAGTATTTCTAGTTTGCATGGTCCAACCATTGATCCCGAAAATATATTTATACAATAAATTTGGGTAGGTCACTAATGGAGTTTCCTATCCACGATTCTGTTATTTACTGGAATAATTTGTTTTGACTCGATTAATATAATTAATATATAGGAATATAGGATGAATCTCCGGATGGGTAGAAATAGAAAGCGATTTTCAATGCTTTGCTTATGTACAACTGCAAAGTAAGAAACATTATAATTGGATTAGGTAGATAATTTTTCAGTCATTCATTGAATGATAAATCACTACAAGTGACGGAGATACGCGATTTAAATAACGGAAAATCCAATATTTTAAAATTGTATCTAGAATGACTGGAAAAGTGGAAACAAGGCCAGATATAATTTGATCATTATGAACAAATCCAAAATCCTTGTAGACAAAGCCAATCATCAGTTCCCAACCATGGGGCGAATGAAATCCGATACATAAATCAGTTAATAAAAGAAGAGAAAAAGCTTTTATTGTGTCACTTAAGTTATATAGGAATTCTTGAGCCCAAGAGTTAAGAATAACGAGTTCTTTATTACCCAAAATAGAATAACCACTTAGAATAATGAAACATATTATATTTGTCGAGAAGTGCAAAATCGTATGAATACGACCCTCGTTGTGTATCTTGATTAATTGGATTGTTTCTTTGTGAATTCCTATACGAAGGTTTTGTAGATGTGTCTCCGAGTATTCCTTGATCATTTCCTCTAAGAAGAGGAGTTCCTCTAATTCTATGAATTTTTCTAGAATACTCTTTTCTTCAAGATCATTCAAAAAAGTTTCGGATTGCCTAGTGTTCCACCAATTAGTAACCCAGGATTCCAGACTTTTTTGAAAGGAGAGAGAAATCCACCAGGGCAAAAATACTATAGATGCAAGATATAAAAGAGGAGTGAATGTTTTCTTTTTTGCCATTTTTTCATCTGTGAATTGTTAATGAACCCATCTCATTCGTCGACTCTATGTAATCTAATATTTCTCTCACGCATCAGTTCTATTACAAGTTATCAAACCTATGAATCTATTCACTCTTTTTTATTTGTGATTTCGTGGTTAGGCCTTGAATCTAGAAAAGAATACGGAAAAAGATGAAAAATTCGAATGAATATATATGATATGAATAATATGAATAAATAATAAAAATTGTTTCCCTATATCTCAATCAGTCAAATTCGAAGCATATATCTCTTTTCGATGAACGCCCGGAAAAACCACTTTAAATAATGAATATGAATAGTATTCAGATTTTGAGACAAAAGAACTCCTTTTCTATCATTATATAAAAAAACCTCTAATATTTCGAAAAAATTTAATTGACTATGAGTAGTCATCGATAGAATAATTGAGGTAATTTTCTGAAAAATATTGTGAAAAATGAGTGACAAAAAACGACATAAAAAAATTGGCTACATTATAAGAGATCCAAATTTTTCGTCATTAAGAAGCACAAAAAGTCTAAAAAGAAGCTTCAAAAAAATTACAAGAGATGATCTATCTGAATCTAAAGTTTCAATTCCAACAACTAAAAAGGGGGAATTTCCTTATTTCGAAATGGTTGATTATGAGATTTTCTTTTTTTCTTATTTTTTTTTTTTTTATAATTGAGTCGTGTATGTGTATATTTCGATACATATAAAAGATCCCCCCAAAAGGTTTTTTTATACTTGTTCCATATATGTCTGCTTTGACTCGAATGAATGTTCTGAAGAAACCTCAATTAAGTTATGTTATAGAAAAAGAGGATTCTTGCTTTTTTGCCCTCCCGCGAGAAAGCATTAATTTCTCAGCTGATTTCTTAAAATACTTCAATAGGTACACGCAAGAAATAAGCCAATTCAGCAGCTTTTTGTTCCATTTCCCGTGGAGTAAAATTCTCATCAGTACGAGTCAATGGAATGGCTCCCTGGCCTCTGATATCCATATAAAGGACACGACGAGCATAAATACCCTCTTTAACTTCTATTCTGACGGACTGAATATCTTTTATAAGAAATCGGAGAAAGACCCTACGATTTTTTCCAGGGAACCCCCAACGAAAGATACACACTATTCCGTCTTTTCTATCAAATCGATCATAACCACTACCTACATTCCACGAAATTGTGCACCACAAATAGGAGCTAATAAAAAGACCCGCGATCCCATAGAAAGACATCACAATCCCTTGTGGAAAAAAAACTATTTGCTGAGACGGAAATAAAGATATCAAATTTCTACCAAGATAACTCGAGGTTCCAACCAACAAGAATCCTAATGAACCTAAAAAAAGGATAAAAGCCCAGCAGAAATTACTTGTTTTTCGAGCCCCCGTTATAGGTTCTATCCATATATGTTCTGATCGACAACTCATACTTGATCCGGTTGCTTTTTTTGGAATTGAGAGAATACCCCAAATGAATTTGCCGTTTATTTCCGAAGTAACTCGCATCAACTAGCACTAGTTTGATGTGAACCTTTAGGAGTAATTCATTAAATTGGTTAGATCTAAACTAATAACACACCCTTCGTATGACTCACTAAAGATAGCCACATGTATATAGATAGACCAACTTTACAGTTCAGCTATTCGCCGATTTGGGTCTATTTGAAACTAGCTAATAGCATTTTGGGGAGATTTCGACGGAAGCCTCTTATACCATATTTAGCTAAATGGATATCTGTGTTATGATACAAGCGTCAGTTTTGAAAAAAAAAAAGATAATATTTTGCGCCCTCGGCTCTAAACAATCTTGTTTTTTTGAACATGAAGAAATAAAGAAGCCATTGCGATTGCCGGAAATACTAGACCTACTAAAGGGACCAAAACGGAGGGAAAATTAAGAGTTGTCATAGAATGGGCACCTCGATTTACTATTTGTACCTGTTATTATTATTTAGATTTTATTTTATATTTATTATACTTATATCTTATCTTACTTATATAGTATAGTATTTATTTATATTATAATAATAATAATTTGACTTGATTATAATTTGATAATTATAAATTGGAATTATTACTACTTAAAATTTTTATTAATATCTATATCTATTAAGAATTAATTAAAATTAATATAAGTATCTACTATCTAAGTCTAAGTGAGTATATAATGTAGTTTTTCATCTTTCTACATGAAAAATTTGAGAGGATATGGATGAGATATTATTTTCTTCATTTTTTGCTCTTGTCTTCGAATTTCATTCACTAAGCAAAAAGTTTTTTTTAATGAATTAGATTCTATTTATATTGATTCAAGGGTTTGTTAGAATCCCATCCAGCAGGGATTCTTGGTCAAAATAGGATTATCGTACGCTATAGAAAGATAAAAAATTCTATACTATATTTTCTAGATTTTAATTTAATTATATATGACGAGAAGAAGATTTTTTTATTTGCCTAATTTCACGAAAAAAAAGAATTTCATCTTTTATCTTGTTAATAGAGACTTCTTGATCAATAATCAGGAATATAGAAAAAGGATCAGATTTCCGATTTTATGTGACTTTTGATTCGTTATACAATTAGATCTTATGTCAACAAAGAAAACCCATTCGTCTCAATTTCACTTGTATTCCTATAAACGAATTACTTGTTTGCTCAAAAAAATGGACTTAATGTTCTAATTTTGATTCAAAGGAAAGAAAGTGTGGAGTTGAAATAACTCACTCAGAACGCCTTTTAAAGGATTACGTGGTACGATTAGATCGAATAAACCCTTCTGGAATAAATACTCAGACGCTTGTGAACCTTCGGGTACTGTTTTATTCAATGTTTGTTCAATTACTCTTTTACCCGCAAAGGCAATGTAGGCATTGGGTTCAGCAATAATGATATCTCCCAACATACCAAAACTGGCTGTCACCCCACCAGTAGTAGGAGATGTAAGGATTGGTACATAGAATAACTTTTTATTTGATTGATAATCATATAAAGCAGAAGATATTTTAGCCATTTGCATCAAGCTCAAACTTCCTTCTTGCATACGTGCCCCTCCGGAAGCACACACTATAATAAGAGGTAGAAATTCTTTAGTAGCATATTCAATCAAACGGGTAATTTTCTCCCCGACTACGGATCCCATACTACCCCCCATAAACTGAAAATCCATAACCCCTATTGCTACGGAAATACCGTTTAATTGCCCTATGCCTGTTTGAACAGCCTCGGTTAATCCTGTCTTTCTTTGATAAGAATCGATACGATTTTTATAAGGCTCCTCCTCCGAATGAAATTGAATGGGATCTAGAGAAACCATGTCTTCATCCATAGGCTCCCAAGTACCCCGATCGATCGAAAGTTCGATTCTATCAGAACTACTCATTTTCAAATGATATCCACATTGTTCACAAAGATTCATTTTTGATTTAAAAAATTTCTTATAATTTAATCCATAACAATTTTCGCATTGAACCCACAAATGCTTGTATTTTTGAGTTACATCCAGATTTGTAGAACTTTGTCGTATACTCCTTCCGGCTTTTTTACTACTATTTCCACTTTTACCACAAATGGAACTAGAAATGTAATTGTTACTGGAATTGTCACTACCACTTACAATGTAACTATCAATACAGATTTGAGACTGAAGATAAC